CAGAGTAAACCTCTAGCTTTATTAGAACCACTAAGATACAGTCCGGTAAGAAAGAACTCTAATGAATCTTTCTTACCCTACTCTCAGATCTCAGAGAAGACTGCCGATTCGAGCCCGTCCATTTCATTTATTCATTAGAATACGAAAAATGAGAATTCCTTTCATTTGATCTTATCAATAGTTGATAAGATCAAGTTTCATTCAAAATAATTAATTATTTTGACTAACTGTTTTTACATAAATAATAAGTAGAAAAGCAGTAGGAACTAAAATGAAGAGTGCAGTAGCAATAAATGCCAGAATATTGACTTCCATAATCTCATCCCTTTTTCTTTCACAATAACTCGGGATTTAATCCCCTAGAGAAAATCAATCTTGCACACGTAACTTCACTGAATGAATAACCTCTCGACGAGATTGACTCGGATCAATAGCATGAATAAGACTATCTAAGCGATCAAATCCATTCGTCGTCGAAAATTGAATAGTATAACCTAGGGAGATCTTTTATCCATACCGAATCCAAAATAAGATTCCCGACCCAATCAAAAATTCCTTTAGTTAGCATTATGTAGCATTCTTTTCTCTTGTTTAGTTTCTATAACCTATCTTATACAATCATCAAATAGCGTATCATCTCACCACCCATCCCTTTCCATTAGTTACAAACAACAAGACAAGCAAAGCGGAAAAAGATAAGCTCTAAACACCGTTTTTTAATGATCTCATTTTCTTTGGAAGACAAAGAAATGGGATAAAGCTGAGTCTCGGGAAAAAAATGGAATATTTCAGTAAATTCACTATTTTCGTTATTTTCATTTTAGTGTAGGGTTTGTTCTTTCTTCGACAGGACCCTGAAAAAATAGAAAAACTAGTAAGGAAAAAGAATTCAATTCCATTCTCAAAAGCTCAGTGTCCAATTTGAATCTAATTGATTTGTAACCTTCCTATTTAGTACTTAGGCTTACACAAACAAAAAAGAGCCAGAAGGGGAGATTTTGTTAAAGTCAGTTTGTATTATACAAGAAACGAATTCCATCTGTGGAGATGCGCCCGAGAAAGAGATCGGACTTTGTTTCCTTACATGAATGGGGATCAATCCAAAAAGAAGACTCAGTATCTCTTGGAATACTTACTCTAATAATAATGCTACCAACCAATCATTGGACTAACCTACATTTGTCTTTCTCCAATCAATCAGTCCTCGTTGAAGTGACGGGAACTCCGAACCGAATCCCCTTGGGAATGACATGTTGGCCCAAGGCCCCACGTTCCGAGAAAGAGGAGCGGCGGATTGGTGTACTTATTCGATTCGTCGGGACTGACGGGACTCGAACCCGCAGCTTCCGCCTTGACAGGGCGGTGCTCTGACCAATTGAACTACAATCCCAGGGAACTAAGGGATCTAGCAGAAAATGTGATTCTTGTTTATTCCCCCTATCAGGTATTTCTGAAGAAGAAGGGGGTTCTACCATGAGATGGTAGATTGGTGAATTGTTGGGTCGAGCTGGATTTGAACCAGCGTAGACATATTGCCAACGAATTTACAGTCCGTCCCCATTAACCGCTCGGGCATCGACCCAGGAAGAATCAATTTTAGGTGTATTGGTAATCCCTGACCAACTTCTTTTCGTAGTACCCTACCCCCAGGGGAAGTCGAATCCCCGTTGCCTCCTTGAAAGAGAGATGTCCTGAACCACTAGACGATGGGGGCATGCTCAACCGCTATGATACTTCGTATATGGATACTTAGTATATGAACGATTTTTGGAAATTGTCAATATACAATATAATAGGTATGAAGAGATCCGAATTCGCCTTCCGTTTTTTACGATTTCCTATTCATTTTGGATTCGTCATTCCTATTCATGTTTCATTCATTCGATTCGCCATTTTATTTGTCTATAGAAATCTAGCTTCTATGAATTTTCTACTAAAATAAAGACAAAAATTGCACGAATACAAAAAGAAAGATAGGCTTCTTTGAGGGAGTGATTGGTCCGTCCGAAAAGAAAGAGTCAAGGGGCGGGTGAAATTGCATTTTTTACGCTCTCATGGGTAAGATGAGATATCCCTAGCGCTCTTTCCCATTAAGTTAGGAAATGAACAAACAAGAAATCTGGGAATGGGGATTCAAGAAGTTATTGAAAATTCCTTTTTCTCTAAGAATTGAGTTCCGGGACCAGGGGACCTGTAGAATCTAGTCCACATATGATTCAAAAAATATCTGGAATCTATGTGGAATTAGGCGGTGGACATGGATCAATCAAGTTAAGTTCGTTCTGTGGGGATCCGAAAAACAATTCGCGAAAGTTGGTTTTGAAACAGCCTTGCCTTTTATCCTAGACTTGCTAGTTAAGAATAAGCCACTCGCCGCTATAAGTTTACTGTATGGACTTATCTAACTAGACTTCGCTATATAAAATCTATTTATCTACATATAATATTTGACCCGCATACTAGATAGTATAGTGACCCACTCACGAATTCAATAAAATGG